TTCCCGCCGCTCGCCAGCTTAATTTAGTAAGGTACTATGATAAAAAATTTAGTCTAGTTGACTACTTAACTACTTATATTAAATTAAGTAGGTGTTAGTCTAATACCGTATCCCTTACTATCTTACCCTTCCTTTGCACCCCACTCAAAAAAAAGGGGGCTCCGGCGGCGGGAATTGAACTCGCCAACAGGACTCCCTAAATCAGGGATTCACCGAGACGAACAACTGGCAAACTGCTTTTAAAGGGAAGGGAGGTAGACTGTGCCTTTCTTTCATTTCATTTTTCTTTTCTGCAGGGTAGGAAGGAGCCTTGAGAGTTCTTCTTGTAGGGGCAAGTGACTTTGTAAACTGCTCAATTTGGCCCTCTAGGGCCGGGAACTAATGAATAAAAAAGGGTTGGATACCGCCCAGCCCTCTACCATATCCATACAAATAGAATAGTCCTTTTATACAGACAGCTAAGTGCGGAGACGGGAATCGAACCCGTGACCTCAAGGTTATGAGCCTCGTGAGCTACCAAACTGCTCTACTCCGCTCTGGAGGGCCGGAAACTGGTGGACGAAAAAGGTTGAATACAGGCCTCTACCATGTCTAGACAAATAGAATAGTCCTTTTATACAGAATGGAGCGGGTAGCGGGAATCGAACCCGCATCGTTAGCTTGGAAGGCTAGGGGTTATAGTCGACGTTGGTTGATTATTTTTAACGTCTCTAATTCAAAACCGAACATGAAATTTGGATTTCATTCGGCTCCTTTATGGATATTCTCACCACTTAACATCTATGTCAGCTTTTCTATCTGAATGGAACCAAAGCTCTCCGCTTTCTAGATGATCCCTATAGAGTAGGAAATAGAAATTCTACTAAATCTATCTAATCTACTTACTTCGTTCCCTAATTTTATTCAAGAGATCCTGAGGAAAAGAATTGGGTTTCCACCGAGCTGAAACAATATGCTGATGGTTCTAGTAAACCAAAACTACCGTTTTTTAGCTATTAGGCTTCCATTTCCTTTTTTAACAAAAGAAGATTTAGTTACGATTGGAAATAAACTTTTTTGTATCTTCATCCATAGATCCTTTACTCATATTTAAAAAATGGGAATACTTAATCCAATGCAAAATTATGCTTCGCGACTCTGTACTCATAATCCAATTTGTATTTTGGATGCAATTTCCATTAGTCTTTGGATACAAATCGCGAGAATGTATATTCTTCCTCAATATGCTATTGAGAGGAAAAGGATTAAATCCTTTATAAGAACTAAAGTTTTCATCGGAATATAAAAAACTTAAGGACACCTTAAGTATATCATTTCAAATTCAGTTATTAATAGAACGAATCACACTTTTACCACTAAACTATACCCGCTACATGTAGATTATGATACCAACGCTACCCTTTGTCAAGGGTAGCCATTCGAGAAGGAGGCTAATTCCCCCTTATTGAATCAAATGGAGAAGGTTCATGACAGTGAGCGATTGGTACTTCGATCGCGGGCCTTTATTTTAGGGTTTAGATAGCCTCTCTGGTCTGTAAAATACATATCTTCTTACCATCCCAATAGCGTATGAACCTAATGTATGCATTTCGATTAGGGTCGTATTCTTATTCTATGGTTACGACTACAATGATCATTATTTGCTTTGCGAGGACGTAAGTGTGCCAGACTGCTGTAAGGAATAGTTTGATTATTCCTACAATATACACTAGGAGATATAGGGGGCAGCACTGCCCCCTTAAATCCCTTTCTTCCTTTTCCTTTTTGTTCAATTCTGAACAAAGAAATTGGGGAAGATGTTTTCTTCCCCCACTTATCATGAAGTCCGAGCCCTAGAGAAAGAGTGAGATGAATTTCAAAAATTCATCATAGACTTTCCCTATGGCTTGAGAGAAGCAAGAAACAAAGAGTCGTAACTTAAAGAGAAAGGCGGACAGGACCCGACGGATTTACCTGATGTAAAGAAGATCCTAAATGTCTCTGGTTAGTCGATCCTCTCCATTTACTAATTTCCTCCCCTCTTTTCCACTCAATTCTAGTTTATTAGATTCTTGTTTAAAAGAATCAAAGAAGATGAATAGAACTAAGAACACATAAAAAAAGCATAGAGGACCAAGACCATTACCAAATGTTCCTCTCAAGAATCATATTGGGTATCTGTTCCCTTCCTTTTCCCGCTAGGATCGGAAATCTTATATTTTTCATATCCATATACCATCGAACCCTTAGGGTTCCAGAATCCTCCTTTTTTCCTAGTCTTCGGAAACAGAAAACCCATAGCCGGGAGGAGTTAGGTATGTAGGGTATGGTTTATTATTTTTTGTTGGGCAGGCAGTAGAATAATTTTTATACTCTGCAATATAAATTCTACTGCCCACTTTTTACAAGCAAATTGTTGCTAAAACTCTAACATAGTTTGTTCAAAATGCAACAACTAGAATCCTTGGAGAATATTCAAGTACCCCCTTTCCAAGGGGTACCTGTTAAAAATCGCTTCAACAAATCCGTCCAAAACTTTTTAAGAAAAATGGAAAAGTTTTGAACTCGAAGGTTTTTCCAAGAGATGCCTGTTAAAAATAGTTTCAATCTCTCACCAAAACAGATAAGAAGTATCTCACTGAAAATTACTACCCAGCCATATGGGTATATGAAGAGCGCGAATTCCTTTATACCCCACCCAATTAGAATTATAGGAAGTAAAACATAAATGGAGAAAAATCTCACCATAAGATCAGCCAATAAAAGAAAAAAGTCCCTAATTCTGCAGAACGTTCTGAGCACGTGAAAAGTCAATAGCCTAAAGATAAAAAAGAAAAAGTCTACCATTTTTTTGACAGCAGCTCTTATTGCCCCTTTGGCCTTTTCTCTTATATGATTCAAGAATTGATTCATATTTGTTTCCCTCCTATAAACAATATAATATAATATATTATAATATAATATAACTTTCGTGCTTTGGTTTAGTGAGTCGTACGAGATCGTGTTTACATACCTATGAACTTACCCTCTTCAAGTATATTGGATACTACTATACTCATAATTTTTTAGTGTGTCAACCCTCTCTTCACGTATTTTATTATACGTATTTTTTTATATAATAAAATAAAATAAAAAAAAACCTCTACTTTGTGCAAGTGATAAGAGAGAATATGAAAGATTTTCTTATTTTTCTTGATTTTCTCAAGATTTTGAACCTTGCCATGAATAAACTTCTATATCTCGATCTCAATATATACATATATAATCTCTACATATATCTCTATATGTACATATATTATGTACATTATGCAGTAGACCCATAATGGGAAATCAAAGTGGCTAATTTTGGAATTGAATAAAAAGCCCTTTTAACTCAGTGGTAGAGTAATGCCATGGTAAGGCATAAGTCATCGGTTCAAATCCGATAAAGGGCTTTTTAATTTGGTGGTAGAGTAATGCCATGGTAAGACGTAAGTCATCGGTTCGAATCCGATAAAGTACTTTTCTACTAAATTTATTATTTATTCACCTTTTTTTCTTTGTTTTTGAAAATTTCTCTATTTTTTTCTTGAATTTTATGACTTAGTGTGGGATGCATGCATTTTTGGTCTGAACACTAAATGAAGCACGGAGTGTAAATTGCAAAAAAGAAATCAAATTGGACTCTTTTTCCTGTTAGATCAATCAAATCACTACCTGTACTGAACTAATCTAGAATCCCTTTTATTAATCTATTCTTATTCTATACCCTTTAAATGAATTTCCCTAAAAAGTAGGAGATGATCCGTGAATTAACCTAACCATCAACTAAAAAAAAATCCTAAGAAAGCATAACAGAAAAGTAGGAAAGACTCTTTGCTTTGGATCTAGTTATACTCTTCGAGTATATTGACAATTCTAAAAAACTGCTCATACTATCATTATAGTATAATGACGAGCGGTTGTATATGGCCCTATCGTTTAGTGATGCCCCTATCGTCTAGTGGTTCAGGACATCTCTCTTTCAAGGAGGCAGCGGGGATTCGACTTCCCCTGGGGGTAGGGAGTATTATGAAAGGAGGTTAATCATAGATTATCAAAAACCCTAGAATAAATTCTTCCTGGGTCGATGCCCGAGCGGTTAATGGGGACGGACTGTAAATTCGTTGACGATATGTCTACGCTGGTTCAAATCCAGCTCGGCCCAAAAATCTAGGGCTTCGTGAATATGAACTAAATCCATTTTTTTTCTTCCATAAAAAAAAATGTCTGATCCATAGAAATAAAGGATAAAGAGAAAGGGGGAAATTTCTTTCTAATCCATATTTCTCTCATTCCTTTTTTACAAACAAAAGAGTTTTTCTTATTGAAAGGTGGATTATCATCCATTTTAAGCGATAAAAAATCGCGACATACTAGTTATGTCACTCTCACTATACCCACATACGATATATGGGTATGTAGTATATGATTCGTCTATTTCTTAGAGTACGACAGACGAATCGAATCTTCTTATGGTTCTATTTAAAAATAGGTATAGGTATGCCATACACCCCGCGGGGATTGTAGTTCAATTGGTCAGAGCACCGCCCTGTCAAGGCGGAAGCTGCGGGTTCGAGCCCCGTCAGTCCCGAACTAGGGTTCAATGAATGGGTAAATTCATCTTTCCTTTTTCCATAAAAAATTTCCATCAAAAAAAGGGGGCAGGAGACAGGATCAAATACCTATGGGGCATCCTTACTTCACTTTTTTGATTTCGCATTTTTCATTAAAGAGGGAGGGAAGGCCTATAGGAATTTCTTTTTTCACTACTCCCGGTTGATAAAGAAAGAAATACATATCATACGTGGATTAGTATAATTTAGGATATTACTCTATCCTTATGATGATACCATCCTCATCTTAACTTCCTATTCGACTCTTATGGATTATGGAATAGAGTACCGGTATTTTATCGGAATCCATACATAAATTGTATTCATTTATTCTTAGACAGTGAATTTAATATAATTAGTACTTTTTGGGTTAAACCAGGCCCCTTCCATTTTGTAGTTCCAACTTTGTTTGTGTATGTTCAATGACTAATTGGAAAGAATCTATCTCATTCTCATTCCATTTGCGGACTCCTTTTTTATGGATCCGCTCTCATCTTTAGACCCAAAAAGTGGATATTGATAGTAACCTAATAAAATAAAAGAAAAACCAAGCAAAGCAAACGCCCTTTTTCCTAAATTGAAAATATTCGATTTTTTTTATTTAAGCCCTCTTTTCTCCATCTCACTTCTACTTCTACTGCTTATTTGTATGTCTATGTGACCCATAGAAAGTCGGTCATATAATACATACATACATAATTGTATGTATAACTATAAGAAAAAGGAAGGGAAATTGGATAAGATAAGAAAGATCGTGGGTTATAGATATAGAAAAGAAAAAGTAGAAAAGGATGAAAAAAAGAGAGAATTCCTAATCCAATCAAAAAACCAATTTTGGTCTTAGTATGAATAAGGGATCTTCCTATGTTATACTATTCCACTCTCAACCATGAATTGATTTGATAGATCCGATATTCATAATATTGAATTGATTCAGTATTATCAGAATGCAAGTCCTCCCCTTGAATTTACAGGATACCCCTTTTTCCTCTCCATGGGATTACATCCCGAGTTATTGCGAAAAAAAAAGAGGTTATGGAAGTCAATATTCTCGCATTTATTGCTACTGCACTGTTCATTCTAGTTCCTACTGCCTTTTTACTTATTATTTATGTAAAAACAGTCAGCCAAAATGATTAATTGGAATTCCAATTAATCATTGAAGAAATGAAAAAGGGATTAAATAAAAGAAAAATCCAAGTCTTAAATGAAAGGATCTGGTTGGAATCATAAAGTGTGGTAGAAAGAACTACATATAGTTTTTTCTACCACACTTTAGAGTCTTTCTATTATATTATCTTGAATCTACATAGAATAGATTAGTAGATTGAAATAGTAGTCTAATTCAATTTCTTTTTTCACTGCATCCACTTAATTTCAATCAAGTCAAAATAAAAAAATCGAAGACAATTCTTCACGAAAGAATCCATGGAGGGAGAGAAAAATAATATGAGAATAGACTATAGTAAAAGAAAAAAAGTAAAAGTCAAAATCAGCGAATCTTTCATGCTTAAACATGCGGCGAGATGCTTCAAAAGAGCATAAAAATTTTTCTAAGAATAAGAAAAGAGTATAAAACAAATGGAAAGTGTGCGATATGTTGTGAATAGCTCCGTGGAAGAAAGTCTAATTTTCTTATGTATAGAACTTTTTTAACCATTCGTCACTTCTAGTAGAAATTATGAATTGCTGTAATCGCTCTTTCTATTTCTATAGAGTAGAATAGAACGACTCCTTCTTACAAGAGTTTCTTACAGGAGTGAAACAAAACTAAAGAAAGAAAGAATAAAGTTTGGCAAAATGATTAATGCAAAAGGATCAATTAAAGAAAAGAGTTGATACAACAATTCGACTACTCAATCAATTAGTAGTATCCCTAGAGTCCACTCCTCCCCCATACTACTAGTGAAAGAGAAAATGTAAAGACTACCATTAAAGCAGCCCAAGCGAGACTTACTATATCCATGTAAATTATGTCTCCTATTTCTATGAAGAAATTATTCTACTATTGATCAATAATCATAGTGGAATCAAGGGTACAGAGTCAAAAAGGGATTCTGCCCTAAGGCTATGGATGAATCAGTTCAAGGAATTTACTCCTAACAAATTCTTATAGGATTTCTGGTAGAATTGGAGAGCATTAAGTATAAATACGATACATAGCCCTTTTCCTTAAAAAAGAGTACGGGGATGATGTCCTGAATGGAAGACGCGGGAATAGAAAGATTTTTTCTTCCTTTTGTTACCTTTTTTTTATAAGCAAAGGACGTCAGAATATACCATAAAATTAGGATAGATAAATATTTATTGGATACCTACCTTGCCTATGTTTATTTTTAACCTAAACCCTACAGCCCCGCTTTCTATCATTCTATGAAAGAATGAGGAGACTTTATCCACAACTCCGAAATTGATTTTTGATCAGCCTATTCAATCTGATTCTCGACGGAATCAGTAGCCCTTACTTTAGTGTATGTAGGTAGCATAAGATGTACGATAAATAAAATGTATAATAATTAGGAAGTCTTGATATTCCTTCGTGGAGTTCCTTCTTCAATCTTAGATTGAAAAAAAAAAAGAATGCCCCTTAGGAGCCCTTTGAATATCAAGATTTCTGACATCTTAGCCTCGTAGTTTTAAATTCTCGAATCGAATCAATTAAGAATCAATTCAAATTAATAAAAGAATAAGTAAACGCTACCTCATCCCTATTGGTAGCCGATTGGGCCACTACCGACAAAACAAACCCTAATAGAACTATGGATTCTCAAAATCCAGTATCGCCAGGCCTAGTTATTCTCTTGCTCCAGCTTATGCGGGGTACGAATTTGTCGAGTTCGATCAGTACTATAAGCCTAAGTATTTTATTGATCAGGCGGCACCCAGATTTGAACTGGGGATAAAGGATTTGCAGTCCCCTGCCTTACCGCTTGGCCATGCCGCCAAAAAATCCGATCTAAAATCGAGAAAAGAGCAAGTATTCATCCACGTTTTCTTACTAAAACCCCCTTTCTTTTATCTTGAATCTAATTCTACTTACTTTTTTCCAATATTTTTCCAAAAATCTATTCCTGCTTTTTTTGGATCCAGTTTCGATTATTCTCCTCCATGGATTCTATCTTAAAACACACATTGCTAACACTAGAAAACTTCCCTTTTCTTTCTATTGAGATGAAAAAGGAGAAAAAGTGGATTTCCAGTCACAGGCTGCAAAATTCAGAACAAATTGGAACCATTAACTAGAATTCTCCTTTTTTTTGAATTGCAGTAGTGAACGACTCTTAAATCAGTATTCTCTCCCCCCCTTCCTTTTAATGGCATAATAAAATAGAATGGGTTTATGCCTAATCCGTGTATAGGTAAACTCCAGGTCCGAACAGCATTATTATCCATAACAGCATTATTATCCATGGATCCCCCTTATGTACATATCTCTATGGGGAATCGTGCTTTAATTTTTCATTGCATTAAATATCTTGAATAAAAAAAGGAAATTTGCTCTGATATAGAGTATGACCTGACCATCTTGGCCCACCCAAGTGAAATTACGATAAAAGCAGGGATATGTGGAGAGGTGGATAACTAGATTGGCATGTACTTAAAAAAAGGACTTACTTTATTTTAGGATTCTACAATGAAATCCTATATTTTCTAGCAATTCTACTACTACGAAACAAAAAAGAACCCTCAAATTCTTTTTTGAAATTAAACTAAGCGTGCTATTCTAAATCGAACTAAAGTCAAACTTTCTAGTGCTTATAAATTATTATATTATGGCTTTATCCCATTCATAGAAAGGAGATAAAATGAGAAATCTTTGCCATCCAATCTGATTAGAATATCATTAAGTGGCAGAATTTTTTTCTAGGAATGTTTTATCAATTCATTTTCATTCGATTTGTACCCCTGGCAAATTCGAACTTTCCTCAAAATTGTCTCTATTCATATGTAATTGTCTCTATTCATATGTATGAAATACATATATGAAATACGTATGTGGAGTTCCCTAGAATTTCATGTGATTCAGTAAACAGAATATAGATTCCATGATTGCTAGATCGATCCATAGGGATTGATGAAGAGTGAGCTGATAATGGAATTTTTCTTCGATAAAAAGGAAACTTAAGATGCTCCGGAATGGAAATGAGGGAATGTCCACAATACCCGGATTTAGTCAGATCCAATTCGAGGGATTTTTTAGGTTCATTAATCAAGGCTTGGCAGAAGAACTTGAGAAGTTTCCAACAATTAAAGATCCAGATCACGAAATTGCATTTCAATTATTTGCGAAAGGATATCAATTGCTAGAACCCTCAATAAAAGAAAGGGATGCTGTGTATGAATCACTCACCTATTCTTCCGAATTATATGTATCTGCGAGATTAATTTTTGGTTTCGATGTGCAAAAGCAAACCATTTCTATTGGAAACATTCCTATAATGAATTCCTTAGGAACCTTTATAATAAATGGAATATACCGAATTGTGATCAATCAAATATTGCTAAGTCCTGGTATTTACTACCGCTCGGAATTAGACCATAAGGGAATTTCTATCTACACCGGGACTATAATATCAGATTGGGGAGGAAGATCGGAATTAGCAATTGATAAAAAAGAAAGGATATGGGCTCGCGTAAGTAGAAAACAAAAGGTATCTATTCTAGTTCTATCATCAGCTATGGGTTCGAATCTAAGAGAAATTCTAGATAATGTTTCCTACCCTGAAATTCTCTTGTCTTTCCCGAATGCTAAGGAGAAGAAGAGGATTGAGTCAAAAGAAAAAGCTATTTTGGAGTTTTATCAACAATTTGCTTGTGTAGGTGGGGACCTGGTATTTTCGGAGTCCTTATGTGAGGAATTACAAAAGAAATTTTTTCAACAAAAATGTGAATTAGGAAGGATTGGTCGACGAAATATGAATCGGAGACTGAATCTTGATATACCTCAGAACAATACATTCTTGTTACCACGAGATGTATTGGCCGCTACGGATCATTTGATTGGAATGAAATTTGGAACGGGTATACTTGACGATGACGATATGAATCACTTGAAAAATAAACGTATTCGTTCGGTTGCGGATCTGTTACAAGATCAATTCGGACTGGCTCTTGATCGTTTACAACATGCGGTTCAAAAAACTATCCGTAGAGTATTCATACGTCAATCGAAACCGACTCCACAAACTTTGGTAACTCCAACTTCAACTTCGATTTTATTAATAACTACTTATGAGACCTTTTTTGGCACATACCCCTTATCTCAAGTTTTTGATCAAACTAATCCATTGACACAAACTGTTCATGGGCGAAAAGTGAGTTGTTTGGGTCCTGGAGGATTGACGGGGAGGACTGCAAGTTTTCGGAGCCGAGATATTCATCCGAGTCACTATGGGCGTATTTGTCCAATTGACACGTCCGAAGGAATCAATGTTGGACTTACTGGATCCTTAGCTATTCATGCGAGAATTGATCACTGGTGGGGATCCATAGAGAGTCCATTTTATGAAATATCTGAGAAAGCAAAAGAAAAAAAAGAGAAACAGGTGGTTTATTTATCACCAAATAGAGATGAATATTATATGATAGCAGCAGGAAATTCTTTGTCTTTGAATCAGGGTATTCAGGAAGAACAGGTTGTTCCAGCTAGATACCGTCAAGAATTCCTGACTATTGCATGGGAACAGATTCATGTTAGAAGTATTTTTCCTTTCCAATATTTTTCTATTGGAGGTTCTCTCATTCCTTTTATTGAGCATAATGATGCGAATCGGGCTTTAATGAGTTCTAATATGCAGCGCCAAGCAGTTCCGCTTTCTCGGTCCGAGAAGTGCATTGTTGGAACTGGATTGGAACGCCAAACAGCTCTAGATTCGAGGGTTTCCGTTATAGCCGAACGCGAGGGAAAGATCATTTCTACTGATAGTCACAAGATCCTTTTATCAAGTAGTGGGAAGACTATAAGTATTCCTTTAGTTACCCATCGGCGCTCTAACAAAAATACTTGTATGCACCAAAAACCTCGGGTTCCATGGGGTAAATCCATTAAAAAAGGACAAATTTTAGCAGAGGGAGCTGCTACAGTTGGTGGGGAACTTGCTTTAGGAAAAAACGTATTAGTAGCTTATATGCCATGGGAAGGTTACAATTTTGAAGACGCAGTACTAATTAGCGAACGTTTGGTATATGAGGATATTTATACTTCTTTTCACATCCGAAAATATGAAATTCAGACGGATACGACAAGCCAAGGCTCCGCTGAAAAAATCACTAAAGAAATACCACATCTAGAAGAACATTTACTCCGCAATTTGGACAGAAATGGAGTTGTTAGGTTGGGATCCTGGGTAGAAACTGGCGATATTTTAGTAGGTAAATTAACGCCTCAGATAGCGAGCGAATCGTCGTATATCGCGGAAGCTGGATTATTACGGGCCATATTTGGTCTTGAGGTATCCACTTCAAAAGAAACTTCTCTCAAACTACCTATAGGTGGAAGAGGGCGCGTTATCGATGTGAAATGGATCCAGAGAGACCCCCTAGACATAATGGTTCGTGTATATATTTTACAGAAACGTGAAATCAAAGTTGGGGATAAAGTAGCCGGAAGACACGGGAATAAGGGGATCATTTCCAAAATTTTGCCTAGGCAAGATATGCCCTATTTGCAAGATGGAACACCTGTTGATATGGTCTTCAATCCCTTAGGAGTACCCTCACGAATGAATGTGGGACAAATATTTGAAAGCTCGCTCGGATTAGCAGGGGATCTGCTAAAGAAACATTATAGAATAGCACCCTTTGATGAGAGATATGAGCAAGAGGCTTCAAGAAAACTTGTGTTTTCAGAATTATATGAAGCCAGTAAACAAACAAAAAATCCATGGGTATTTGAACCCGAGTACCCGGGAAAAAGTAGAATATTTGATGGAAGAACAGGAGACCCCTTCGAACAACCTGTTCTAATAGGGAAGTCCTATATCTTAAAATTAATTCATCAAGTTGATGAAAAAATCCATGGACGTTCTACTGGGCCCTACTCACTTGTTACACAACAACCCGTTAGAGGAAGAGCCAAGCAAGGGGGACAACGAGTAGGAGAAATGGAAGTTTGGGCTTTAGAAGGATTTGGTGTTGCTCATATTTTACAAGAGATACTTACTTATAAATCTGATCATCTTATAGCTCGCCAAGGAATACTTAATGCTACGATCTGGGGAAAAAGAGTACCTAATCACGAGGATCCTCCAGAATCTTTTCGAGTGCTCGTTCGAGAACTACGATCTTTGGCTCTAGAACTGAATCATTTCCTTGTATCTGAGAAGAACTTCCAGGTTAATAGGGAGGAAGTTTGATCGGAATAAATATAAATTCTTTTCTTATTTCTATTTTATGATTGACCAATATAAACATCAACAACTCCAAATTGGACTCGTTTCCCCTCAACAAATAAAGGCTTGGGCTAACAAAAACCTACCTAATGGGGAAGTCGTTGGCGAAGTCACAAGGCCCTCTACTTTTCATTATAAAACCGATAAACCAGAAAAAGATGGATTGTTTTGCGAAAGAATCTTTGGACCCATAAAAAGCAGAATTTGTGCTTGTGGAAATTCTCGAGCGAGCGTAGCTGAAAACGAAGACGAAAGATTTTGCCAAAAATGCGGGGTAGAATTTGTTGATTCTCGGATACGAAGATATCAAATGGGATACATCAAACTCGCATGTCCCGTGACTCATGTGTGGTATTTGAAAGGTCTTCCTAGTTATATTGCGAACCTTTTAGATAAACCCCTTAAGAAATTGGAGGGCCTAGTATACGGCGATTTCTCTTTTGCTAGGCCCAGCGCTAAAAAACCCACTTTCTTACGATTACGAGGTTTATTCGAAGATGAAATTTCATCCTGTAACCACAGCATTTCTCCCTTTTTTTCTACCCCAGGCTTTGCAACATTTCGAAATCGGGAAATTGCGACAGGAGCAGGTGCTATTAGAGAACAATTAGCAGATTTGGATTTGCGAATTATTATAGAGAATTCCTTGGTCGAATGGAAGGAATTAGAAGACGAGGGGTATAGTGGAGATGAATGGGAAGATAGAAAAAGACGAATAAGAAAAGTTTTTTTGATTAGACGCATGCAATTGGCGAAACATTTTATTCAAACAAATGTAGAACCAGAATGGATGGTTTTGTGCTTATTACCGGTTCTTCCTCCCGAATTGAGACCCATTGTTTATAGGTCTGGGGATAAAGTAGTGACTTCGGATATTAATGAACTTTATAAGAGAGTTATCCGTCGGAACAACAACCTTGCCTATCTATTAAAAAGAAGTGAATTAGCGCCAGCAGATTTAGTAATGTGCCAGGAAAAGTTGGTACAAGAAGCCGTGGATACACTTCTTGATAGTGGGTCCCGCGGGCAACCAACGAGGGATGGTCACAATAAAGTATACAAATCACTTTCAGATGTAATTGAAGGTAAAGAGGGAAGGTTTCGTGAGACTCTGCTTGGGAAACGGGTCGATTACTCGGGGCGTTCTGTCATTGTTGTGGGTCCTTCACTTTCATTACATCAATGTGGATTACCTCTAGAGATAGCAATAAAGCTTTTTCAGCTATTTGTAATTCGCGATTTAATCACGAAACGCGCTACTTCTAATGTCAGGATTGCTAAAAGGAAAATTTGGGAAAAGGAACCCATTGTATGGGAAATACTTCAAGAAGTTATGCGGGGACATCCTGTACTGTTGAATAGAGCACCTACCCTGCATAGATTAGGCATACAGGCCTTCCAACCCACTTTAGTAGAGGGGCGTACTATTTGTTTACACCCATTAGTGTGTAAGGGTTTCAATGCGGACTTTGATGGGGATCAAATGGCTGTTCATCTACCTTTATCCTTGGAAGCTCAGGCGGAAGCCCGTTTACTTATGTTTTCTCATATGAATCTCCTATCTCCTGCTATTGGAGATCCTATTTGCGTACCGACCCAAGACATGCTTATAGGACTTTATGTATTAACGATTGGAAACCGTCGGGGTATTTGTGCAAATAGATATAATAGTTGCGGAAACTATCCAAATCAAAAAGTAAGTTACAATAATAATAATTATAAGTATACGAAAGATAAAGAACCCCATTTTTCTAGTTCCTATGATGCACTGGGAGCTTATAGACAGAAACGAATCAGTTTAGACAGTCCCTTGTGGCTCCGATGGAAACTAGATCAACGCGTCATTGGGTCAAGAGAAGTTCCGATTGAAGTTCAATATGAATCTTTGGGGACTTATCATGAGATTTATGCCCACTATCTAATAGTGGGAAATAGAAAAAAAGAAATCCGTTCTATATACATTCGAAGCACTCTTGGTCATATTTCTTTTTATAGAGAAATAGAGGAAGCCATACAAGGATTTAGTCAGGCCTATTCATACACTATCTAAACAAGGAAGTTAGATTCGGCGATGCCCCTTTCGGGGGGCATTCCGATTTCGCTAGTATCATCATTTTTGCCGCGCGAATCCAGATTGAGATTAAGGAAAGGAAGTTAATTAAATTTTCGAATCACTGACTCAGGCCCATTGTCGAATCCTACTCAGCAATTGTCGAATCCTACTCAGCCGAAAAAGGGGGTACTTATGTATGGCGGAACGGGCCAATCTGGTCTTTCATAATAAAGAGATAGACGGAACTGCTATGAAACGACTTATTAGCAGATTAATAGATCATTTCGGAATGGGATATACATCCCATATACTGGATCAAATAAAGACTCTGGGCTTTCATCAAGCCACTACTACATCGATTTCATTAGGAATCGAGGATCTTTTAACAATACCCTCTAAGGGATGGTTAGTCCAAGACGCGGAACAACAGAGTTTTCTTTTGGAGAAACACTATTATTATGGGGCTGTACACGCGGTAGAAAAATTACGCCAATCCGTTGAGATATGGTATGCTACAAGTGAATATTTGAAACAAGAAATGAATTCGAATTTTCGGATAACGGATCCTTCTAATCCAGTCTATCTAATGTCTTTTTCAGGAGCTAGAGGAAATGCATCTCAAGTACACCAATTAGTAGGTATGAGAGGATTAATGGCGGATCCTCAAGGACAAATGATTGATTTACCTATTCAAAGCAATTTACGCGAGGGACTTTCTTTGACAGAATATATAATTTCCTGCTACGGAGCCCGTAAAGGGGTTGTAGATACTGCTGTACGAACAGCGGATGCTGGATATCTTACACGTAGACTTGTTGAAGTAGTTCAACATATTATTGTGCGTAGAAGAGATTGTGGTACTATCCGAGGTATTTCTGTGAGTCCTCAAAATGGGATGACGGAAAAACTTTTTGTCCAAACACTAATTGGTCGTGTATTAGCAGACGATATATATATCGGTTCACGATGCATTGCCGCTCGAAATCAAGATATTGGAATTGGATTAGTCAATCGATTCATAACTGCCTTTCGAGCACAACCATTTCGAGCACAACCAATATATATTAGAACCCCCTTTACTTGCCGGAGCACATCTTGGATCTGTCAATTATGTTATGGTCGGAGTCCCACTCATGGCGATCTGGTCGAATTAGGGGAAGCCGTAGGTATTATTGCGGGTCAATCAATTGGGGAGCCAGGGACTCAACTAACATTAAGAACTTTTCATACTGGTGGAGTATTCACAGGGGGTACTGCCGACCTTGTACGATCCCCTTCGAATGGAAAAATCCAATTCAATGAGGATTTGGTTCACCCCACACGTACCCGTCATGGGCAGCCTGCTTTTCTATGTTATATAGACTTGCATGTAACTATTCAGAGTCAGGATATTCTATATAGTGTGAATATTCCCTCAAAAAGCTTGATTCTAGTGCAAAATGATCAATATGTAGAATCCGAACAAGTAATTGCGGAGATTCGTGCCGGAACGTCCACTTTGCATTTTAAAGAAAGGGTACAAAAGCATATTTATTCCGAATCAGACGGGGAAATGCACTGGAGTACTGATGTTTACCATGCGCCCGAATATCAATATGGTAATCTTCGTCGATTACCAAAAACAAGCCATTTATGGATATTGTCAGTAAGTATGTGCAGATCCAGTATAGCGTCTTTTTCGCTCCACAAGGATCAAGATCAAATGAATACTTATTCTTTTTCTGTTGACGGAAGATATATCTTTGACCTCTCAATGGCTAATGATGATCAAGTAAGACATAGACTGTTGGATACTTTTGGTAAAAAAGATAGGGAAATTCTTGATTATTCAACGCCGGATAGAATCATGTCCAACGGCCATTGGAATTTTGTCTATCCTTCTATTCTTCAAGATAATTCGGATTTATTGGCGAAAAAGCGAAGAAATAGGTTCGTTATTCCATTACAATATCATCAAGAACAAGAGAAAGAACTAATATCCTGTTTGGGGATTTCTATTGAAATACCCTTTATGGGTGTTTTACGTAGAAATACTATTTTTGCTTATTTTGACGATCCACGATACAGAAAAGATAAAAAGGGTTCAGGAATTGTGAAATTTAGATATAGGACCCTAGAGGACGAATATAGGACCCTAGAGGACGAATATAGGACTCGAGAGGAAGACTCAGAGGACGAATATGGGAGCCCAGAGAACGGATATAGGACCCGAGAGGACGAATATGAAACCCTAGAAGACGAATATAGGACTCTAGAGGACGAATATGAAACCCTAGAAGATGAATATGGGATCCTAGAGGACGAATATGAAACCCTAGAAGACGAATATAGGACTCGAGAGGAAGACTCAGAGGACGAATATGGGAGCCCAGAGAACAAATATAGGACCCGAGAGGACGAATATGGAACTCTAGATGAAGACTCAGAAGACGAATATGGGAGCCCGGAGGAAGGCTCAGAGGACGAATATGGGACTTTAGAGGAAGACTCAGAAGAAGACTCAGAGGACGAATACGGGAGCCCAGAGGAAGATTCCATCTTAAAAAAAGAGGGTTTGATTGAGCATCGAGGAACAAAAGAATTTAGTCTAAAATACCAAAAAGAACTAGATCGGTTTTTTTTCATTCTTCAAGAACTGCATATCTTGCCCAGATCCTCATCCCTAAAGGTACTTGATAATAGTATCATTGGAGTGGATACACAACTCACAAAAAATACAAGAAGTCGACTAGGTGGATTGGTCCGAGTGAATAGAAAAAAAAGCCATACGGAACTCAAAATCTTTTCCGGAGATATTCATTTTCCTGAAGAAGCAGATAAGATATTAGGTGGTAGTTTGATACCACCAGAAAGAGAAAAGAAAGAATCTAAGGAATCAAAAAAAAGGAAAAATTGGGTCTATGTTCAACGGAAAAAAATTCTCAAGAGCAAGGAAAAGTATTTTGTTTCGGTTCGACCTGCAGTCGCATATGAAATGGACGAAGGGAGAAATTTAGCAACACTTTTCCCGCAGGATCTCTTGCAAGAAGAGGATAATCTCCAACTTCGACTTGTCAATTTTCTTTCTCATGAAAATAGCAAGTTAACTCAAAGAATTTATCACACGAATAGTCAATTTGTTCGAACTTGCTTAGTAGTGAATTGGGAACAAGAAGAAAAAGAGGAGGCTCGTGCTTCCCTTGTTGAGGTAAGAGCAAATGATCTGATTCGTGATTTCCTAAGAATTGAGTTAGTAAAGTCCACTATTTCGTATACACGAAGAAGGTATGATAGGACAAGTGCAGGACCGATTCCCAATAATAGGTTAGATCGCACCAATACCAATTCCTTTTATTCCAAGGCGAAGATTCAATCACTTAGCCAACATCAAGAAGCTATTGGCACCTTGTTGAATCGAAATAAAGAATACCAATCTTTGATGATTTTGTTGGCATCCAACTGTTCTAGAATTGGTTTATTCAAGAATTCGAAATATCCCAATGCGGTAAAAGAATCGAATCCTAGAATTCCTATTCGAGATATTTTTGGGCCCTTAGCTGCTATTGTACCTAGTATATCGAATTTTTCTTCATCTTACTATTTACTAACGCATAATCAGATCCTGTTAAAAAAATATTTGTTCCTTGACAATTTGAAACAAACCTTCCAAGTACTTCAAGGGCTTAAATACTCTTTAATAGATGAAAATCAAAGGATTTCGAATTTCGATAGTAACATCATGTTGGATCCATTCCATTTGAATTGGCACTTTCTCCATCATGATTCTTGGGAGGAGACATCGGCAATAATTCACCTTGGACAATTTATTTGCGAAAATGTATGTCTATTTAAATCGCACATAAAAAAATCTGGTCAAATTTTCATTGTTAATATTGATTCCTTTGTTATAAGAGCAGCTAAGCCTTATTTGGCCACTACAGGAGCAACTGTTCATGGTCATTATGGAGAAATCCTTTACAAAGGAGATAGGTTAGTTACGTTTATATATGAAAAATCGAGATCTAGTGACATAACGCAAGGTCTTCCAAAAGTAGAACAAATCTTTGAAGCGCGTTCAATTGATTCACTATCGCCGAATCTCGAAAGGAGAATTGAGGATTGGAATGAGCGTATACCAAGAATTCTTGGGGTCCCCTGGGGATTCTTGATTGGAGCTGAGCTAACCATAGCCCAAAGTCGTATCTCTTTGGTTAATAAGATCCAAAAGGTTTATCGATCCCAAGGGGTACAGATCCATAATAGACATATAGAGATTATTATACGCCAAGTAACATCAAAAGTGCGGGTTTCCGAAGATGGAATGTCTAATGTTTTTTCACCTGGGGAATTAATCGGATTATTGCGAGCGGAACGAGCAGGGCGAGCTTTGGATGAATCGATCTATTATCGGGCAATCTTATTGGGAATAACAAGGGCTTCCCTGAATACCCAAAGTTTCATATCTGAAGCAAGTTTTCAAGAAACTGCTCGAGTTTTAGCAAAAGCTGCCCTACGAGGTCGTATTGATTGGTTGAAAGGCCTCAAAGAAAACGTAGTTCTGGGGGGGATTATACCTGTTGGTACCGGATTCCAAAAATTTGTGCATCGTTCCCCACAAGACAAGAACCTTTATTTCGAAATTCAAAAAAAAAATCTATTCGCGTCGGAAATGAGAGATATTTTGTTTCTCCATACAGAATTAGTTTCTTCTGATTCTGACGTAACAAACAATTTCTATGAGACATCAGAACCCCCATTTACCCCCAATTATACGATTTAAGGATACATAAAGCAGATTTTTTGACTTTAAACTAGACTTTTGACCTTAGAACACTAACAGGTCAGATTTTAGATTTTTATTTTAATAAGTAAAAGAAGTCAGTTAATTCATTAAGGTTACGTTTATACCATGTATCAATGGCCAATTCTCAGTGGAAGGTTACATCGGAACAATTATTATTTATTTCAAGCTATTTCGGCTCTTTCTTAATCTTCAAAAAGAAATAAATTCCGTAATTGAATGGTAGGATGAAAAAAAAAGAAAAAATCAAAAGGAAGTGTGGAAAAAATGACAAGAAGATATTGGAACATCAATTTGAAAGAGATGATAGAAGCGGGAGTTCATTTTGGTCATGGTATTAAGAAATGGAATCCTAAAATGGCCCCTTACATCTCGGCAAAGCGTAAAGGTACTCATATTACAAATCTCGCTAGAACGGCTCGCTTTTTATCAGAAGCTTGTGATTTAGTTTTTGATGCAGCAAGTCAGGGAAAAAGCTTCTTAATTGTTGGTACCAAAAAAAGAGCAGCGTATTTAGTAGCATCAGCTGCAATAAGGGCTCGTTGTCATTATGTTAATAAAAAGTGGTTCAGTGGTATGTTAACGAATTGGTCGATTACGAAAACTAGACTTTCTCAATTTAGAGACTTAAGAGCAGAAGAAAAGATGGGAAAATTCCACCATCTCCCAAAAAGAGATGTGGCAATCTTGAAGAGAAAATTATCGACCTTGCAAAGATATCTCGGCGGGATCAAATATATGACGAGGTTGCCAGACATTGTGATCGTCCTCGATCAGCAAAAAGAGTATATAGCTCTTCGGGAATGTGCCATTTTGGGGATTCCTACTATTTCTTTAGTCGATACAAATTGTGACCCAGATCTCGCGAATATATCGATTCCAGCCAACGATGACACTATGACTTCAATTCGATTGATTCTTAACAAATTAGTATTTGCAATTTGTGAGGGCCGTTCTCTCTATATAAGAAATCGTTGATTAAGAAGAATAGTGAATTCTTGGGCAACTGCGTAGATTTATGGGATCACTTACTATTCTTTTTTGTTTTGTATAGATAAAAGAAGGGGAATATTGATATATATTAGAGGGTATTGATATATATTATGATCTGATGTGATTTCTTGGTATCCTAAATATAAGATTAATACTTCAAGTTGCTGAGTTGAGAAAGAGATGGTTGAATCAAAAGAATTCCTTTTTTGAAGTTCAATTTTTATCAGAGGACAATATGAATATTATACCATGTTCCATTAAAACACTCAAGGGGTTATACGATATATCGGGTGTAGAAGTAGGCCAACACTTCTATTGGCAAATAGGAAGTTTCCAAATTCATGCCCAAGTACTCATCACTTCTTGGGTCGTAATTACTATCTTGCTAGGTTCAGTTATCATAGCTGTTCGGAATCCACAAACCATCCCGACCGACGGTCAGAATTTCTTCGAATATGTGCTTGAGTTTATTCGAGACTTGAGCAAAACTCAGATTGGAGAAGAATATGGTCCCTGGGTTCCCTTTATTGGAACTATGTTCCTTTTTATTTTTGTTTCGAATTGGTCGGGTGCTCTTTTACCTTGGAAAATTATACAGTTACCCCATGGGGAATTAGCAGCGCCCACGAATGATATAAATACTACTGTTGCTTTAGCTTTACTCACGTCAGCGGCATATTTTTATGCGGGTCTTAGCAAAAAAGGATTGAGTTATTTCGAGAAATATATTAAACCAACTCCAATCCTTTTACCAATTAACATCCTAGAAGATTTCACAAAACCATTATCGCTTAGTTTTCGACTTTTCGGGAATATATTGGCGGATGAATTAGTCGTTGTTGTTCTTGTTTCTTTAGTCCCCTTAGTAGTCCCTATACCGGTCATGTTTCTTGGATTATTTACAAGCGGTATTCAAGCTCTTATTTTTGCAACGTTAGCCGCAGCCTATATAGGTGAATCCATGGAGGGTCATCATTGAATTGACTAGTTTTCGAAATAGTCTTTTTTTTTTAGCTTAGCTCAATTCATGCATGGTTCCAGATAATCCGCTTGGTTGGAAAACAAAATAGTTAGAAATGCGTATGAATATACAACCTAGAGTTGTAGGAGAGAGAATAGACTATATTACGGAATTGTCAAAGTATATATGCATTAAGGGGGGCGGAGTCAGGCTAGATCTATATCCTTAATGTCTAGAAGTCCAGTCATCTTTTGTGCGGGTTTCCACTTTAAGGAATGATTTTCGAATCCGATTCAATAGAAAATAAGAAAATACGCAAAATAGAAGAAACAAGTGTATATGGGATATTATATATTCCTAAGTTAGATTCATTATCTAATCCGATATATCGAATTCCCTCTATATGGAATTGGATTCCATATCCAGTTCTATGCAGCATATTGTTATCAATTGTATATCTTGATTTAATTCCTATTGGATTTGGATTAGGTCGATTTCAATAGGGGTTCTTCCTCTATTTCGTCTTTTATTATGGATTAGATTATAGGGGAAATAATAGGAACTCAAGGATATCGAAGAGTAAAGAAAGAAGGATGGAATGAAAGAGTTGTTGGTTGGAAAGAAAGAGAAATAGAATAATAAGAATCATATGGATTTACACAAACCTCTAATGATTAGAAACTAAAAATGAGATCTCGAAGTAGTTCGGACAATTCAGATTATCATTTCAATTTGTACTTTTTAGTTACTTCTCCCCAATAGAGCTTAGAAGTAAGAATTTCTTGGTTGATTGTATCCTTAACCATTTCTTTTTTTTTGACACGAGGAACTCACCATGAATCCACTAATTGCTGCTGCTTCCGTTATTGCTGCTGGATTGGCCGTAGGGCTTGCTTCTATTGGCCCTGGAGTTGGTCAAGGTACTGCTGCAGGACAAGCTGTAGAAGGTATTGCGAGACAGCCAGAAGCAGAAGGTAAAATACGAGGTACTTTATTGCTTAGTCTAGCTTTTATGGAAGCTTTAACAATTTATGGACTAGTTGTGGCACTAGCACTTTTATTTGCGAACCCTTTTGTTTAATCCTAAAAAAGAAAATGAGTGCTTTAGATTAGATACTTTTTTCTTTTTTTAGTAAATTGGTATTTGCTTCTGCAATTCCAATTATATCAATACTTTACTCCTATTTATTACTCCTGGAATTATCTATTTATTGGGACAGACAATACCCCACCCCAGGAAGGGCTGATTTGAGGATGATCAATTTAGAGGATATGCTCGCCTTCTTCCTTCCCGTCCTTAGTTTAGGACAGTGGAAAGTCTTTTTCCTTTTATTTTAGGAATTTTGGGAACATTTCAACAAAGGAGGTCTTTCACAGGTCAAACGAGACCTAAGACTTAATCTAAAATAAATTACTAGATTGAATCTATTTGCATTAAAAAAAAATTGCATTAAAAAAACCGATCAAAAAAGGGCGAGCGAAGTAAGTGATCGAAAAACTTTGTTCTTTGTTCGTCCTATCTATAAGAGGAGAGCATATGAAAAATGTAACCCATTCTTTCGTTTTTTTAGCTCACTGGCCATCCGCTGGGAGTTTCGGGCTTAATACCGATATTTTAGCAACAAATCTAATAAATCTAACTGTAGTGGTTGGTGTATTGATTTTTTTTGGAAAGGGAGTGTGTGCGAGTTGTCTATTTCAAGAATAGA